TATATTTACCTTAATAAAAAATAATTTGGTTCATTTATTTATTCAAATCTTTTTTTTGTGATTAATTATTTCAATATTTTTTGGAGAAAACCTCGGATTTTTTGGAGAAAACCTCGGATTTTTTGGAGAAAACCTCGGATTTTTTGGAGAAAACCTCGGATTTTTTGGAGAAAACCTCGGATTTTTTGGAGAAAACCTCGGATTTTTTGGAGAAAACCTCAAAATTTTAAAAATTTTCTTTAATTTTATGATTTTACACTCCTAATCTTATAAATTTATTTTTAATTTATAATAAAATATTTAATTAATAATAAGATAAATAATATAATATTATAATACCCCTAAAAAAAAAGATATATATAATGTAAATAAATATATTAATATAATATATATATATATATGTATTAAAACCTAATAAATTATTATTTGTTATTGTATAATACATTAATTATATATTTATTAATGTATAATACATTAATTATATATTTATATTATATTAAATATTTTATTATATTCATATTAATTATAAAAATAATATTATTTATTTGTATGTAATATCTTTATTTACATTTAACATTAAAATTTACATTATATTATTAAGTTATATTGTAACCGTTATTAATTAAATAATCTATTAAGAATATAGGAATCAAATATAATAATATATGTACATATTATTTATGTACACATCTAATTTCAAATAAATAATTTATATAAGATTTAATTAATAATTAATATAACTAATATTCATGATGTTTATTCTTAATCTAATTAAATATATCAATTATATTATCAAATATATAATTGAATTTAATAAACATTATTTTATTAAGATCTATCTATATAAAAAAAAAAAAAAAAAAAAAAAAACTTGCTTTAACAAAAAATTTATTTTATAATATTTATTTGTTTTCATTTATTCTTATTATTTAAATTATTTATTTAGTTTATTTATTTTTATTCTTTTATTGTACTTATAATAAATTTTTATTATAATGTGTTTTTGATTTTTTATTTAATATTATATTTTAGTTTAAATTGAAAACAATTTTAGTAGGGTCTTTGATTCTAGTGTATATTTTAAAATTGCTCAGAAACTGATTATTTAGCTATGGGTAAGGTGCGAAATTATTATCGGGGGGTTGTAATTTCGTTGAAAAAGGGGACCTAAGTAAATTGATCCATATTTTGATTTTTTAGTTTAAATTGAAAACAATTTTAGTAGGGTCTTTGATTCTAGTGTATATTTTAAAATTGCTCAGAAACTGATTATTTAGCTATGGGTAAGGTGCGAAATTATTATCGGGGGGTTGTAATTTCGTTGAAAAAGGGGACCTAAGTAAATTGATCCATATTTTGATTTTTTAGTTTAAATAGTTTGATTCTTGCTATAATATTTTTTTTTTTATTTTTTTTGCATGTAAATTTTTTTGAGTTTATTTTTTCTAAATGATAAATATTATTTTCAGTATTTGATTTTTTTTAATTATTATTTTAATTTAAGTTGATAAAATTAGCTGAAAAATGTTGTGCCAGCATTCGCGGTTATACATCAGGCTTAAAGAAATTTTTTGGGTTTCAGATTTTTTTTTAGTAATTATTTTTATTTAGGTGAAATTATTTAAATCTATTTTATTTTTTTTCTGTTTAATCTTTTTATAAACCAGGATTAGATACCCTGTTATTTTAGTAAACTTTTTAAGTCCCGGGTAGTATATTTTTTTTTGAAATTCAATGGATTTGGCGGTTTTTAAATCTTTCTAGAGGAACCTGTAATTTAAATGATAATCCACGATTTTTTTTACCTTTATTTTCTTGTATATCTCTGTCGTTGAATGTTGTGATAACAAATTTTCTTGAATTTTATATATTTTATGTTAGGTCAAGGTGCAGTTATATAAAGGTTTTTATGGGTTACATTAATATTTGTTTGAAGATGAAAATTTTAATTTTTTTTTGAATTTGGATTTAGAAGTAATTTTTTTTTTTTAATTTTTTGAATTTAGCTCTTAATTATGTACATATCGCCCGTCATTCTCATAAAGTGAGACAAGTCGTAACAAAGTAGATGTACTGGAAAGTGAGTTGAAAATTTGAAGTGGAAAATTTTTATTTACAATAAAATTTATTGTTGTTCAATTCAACTAATTCTGAAAAATTTATTTTATTTTTTTTTATTTTATTTTAATTAAAATTTTTTTATTGTTTTTTCTTTTTTTAATTTAATTTTTTTTTTATAGTTTATTTTACTGTTAAGGATTATTTTTTTATTTTTTAGAAGATTGATTTTTTTTTGTACCTTTTGTATCAGGGTTAATTAAATTTACAAATTTATTTTTTTTTCTCGAAAATTTAATATTTAGTTTTTTTTGTATTTTATTGTTTAATAAATATTTATAAATAATAACTAGTTTTGAAATGAAATTCGTTTAAATTTTTATCTAGTTGTTTAAGAATTTAATTTAATTAAGGATTTCATTGAATTAATTTATTTTTTTTTTTTTTTTTGGTTTCTAGATTTATGAGGGATAATCTTTATAAATAAGTATAATTTTTTTTTTTTATTTTTTGTAGGCTTAATATCTGCCATCATTTTAAATTCGTTAAAGATTATTTTTTTTGTTTATTTTTATTTATTTTTTTATTAAACTTTTTATTTAAATTTTTATTTTTTTATTAATGGTTGAATTAGTAAATATAAAAATATTTTATATGAATTAGGCAAATTAAATTTTCGCCTGTTTAACAAAAACATGTCCTTTTGTGTTTATTTAAGGTCTAACCTGCTCAATGAAATTTAAATAGCCGCAGTATTTTAACTGTGCTAAGGTAGCATAATAATTAGTCTTTTAATTGAGGTCTGGAATGAATGGTTGAACGAGAAATTTTCTTTATTTTTTTTATTTTTTTTGAATTTAATATTTTAGTTAAAAAGCTTAAATTTTGAAGAGGGACGATAAGACCCTATAGATCTTAATAATTTATTTTTTTTTTAGTTTTTTGTTGTTTTTTTTAGGAATAATTTAAATTTTTTTGTTGGGGTGATAGCTAAAAATTTTTACTTTAGTTTTTTTTTACATTAATTTATGATTCAATTGATCCTTAAATTTTGATTATAAGATAAAGATACCTTAGGGATAACAGCGTTATATAGTTGGAGAGTTCTTATCGATAACTATGTTTGCGACCTCGATGTTGGATTAAAATTTGTCTGTGGGGTAGGTTTTACAGTTCTAGGTCTGTTCGACCTTTAAAATTTTACATGATCTGAGTTCAAACCGGCGTGAGCCAGGTTGGTTTCTATCTTCTTTATGATTTTCTCAATTAGTACGAAAGGACTTTTGGGTTGTAAAATTTATACTAATTTGGCAGATTAAGTGCTTTAAATTTAGAATTTAATAATGTAAATTTTACAGTTAGTAGATGTTTTTTTTTAGAACTTTTTTTTTAATTTTATTGGTTTTATTAGGGGTTGCTTTTTTTACTTTATTTGAACGTAAAATTTTAGGTTATATTCAGTTTCGTAAGGGCCCTAATAGGGTTGGGGTTTTAGGTTTGTTACAACCCTTTTCTGATGCTTTGAAGCTTTTTAGAAGGGAATATTTTTTTTTATATTTTGGTAATTATTTTGTTTATTATTTTGTTCCTCTTTTGGGTTTAGTAGTTTCTTTAATGTTTTGATTTCTTTATCCTTTTTTTTTTAATTTTATTTCTTTTTTTTTGGGTTTACTTTTTTTCTTGTGTTGTTCTGGTTTAGGTGTATATTTTATTATAATTGCTGGTTGGTCTTCTAATTCTATTTATTCTATATTAGGTTCACTTCGTAGAATTGCTCAAAGTATTTCTTACGAAGTTTGTTTTTTTTTAATTATTTTATGTTTTATTATATTTATTGAAAGCTTTAATTTAGTTGACTTTTTGATTTTTCAAAATTATATTTGATTTTTTTTTATTAGATTTCCTTTATTTTTTATTTTTTTTTCTTGTGTTTTAGCTGAAACAAATCGATCCCCTTTTGATTTTTCTGAAGGTGAGTCTGAACTTGTTTCTGGGTTTAATGTCGAGTATAGATCATTTAGATTTTCCTTATTTTTTTTAGCTGAATATAGAAGAATACTTTTTATAAGTTTTTTTATAGTAATTTTTTTTTTTGGGGGAGTTTTAACAAGTTTTTTTTTTTTTTTTAAGATTTTATTTTTTGTATTTTGTTTTATTTGGATTCGTGGAACTATACCACGTTATCGTTATGATAAGTTAATAAATTTATCTTGGAAATGTTATTTGCCTGTTGTTTTAAACTATTTATTTTTTTTTATTTTCCTTAAGAGTTTTATTTATTTCATTTTTTTTAGTAGTAAGTTAATAGAATATAATTCTTTTTTATATTTTCAAGATATAAAGCTTAAAGCTTATTAACTAGTTTAATTTATCTCATAATTTTGATCTTATTGGTATAATAAAAAATAATGAGAAATATAAAATTGTTAATGTTTGTCCTGTAAAAATGTAAGGTTCTTCTACTGGTCGTGCACCAATTCATGTAAGTAAAATAAAAACGTTAATTAATACTCAAAAGGTTATTTTGTTAATTGGATAAAATTTATTTCTTTGAAATTTATTTTTTATTGAAAATGGTAATGTTAATAGAATTAAAATTGATATTAAAAGGGCAATAACTCCTCCAAGTTTTCTTGGGATTGATCGTAGAATTGCGTAGGCAAACAGAAAATATCATTCTGGTTGGATATGTACTGGGGTAACTATGGGATTTGCTGGTGTAAAATTTTCTGGATCTATGGTTAAAAATGGATTTAAATTAATTATTGTGATAAATGTTGAGATGGTAATAATTATTCCTAGAATATCTTTTGTAGTAAAGTATGGGTGGAAGGGAATTTTATCAATATTATTTTTCATACCCAGTGGATTAGAAGAACCTGTTTCATGAAGAAAAATTAAGTGTGTTACAACTATTATTCTCAAAATAAATGGTAAAATGAAGTGAAATGTAAAGAATCGATTTAAGGTTGGATTATCTACTGCAAATCCTCCTCATATTCATTTAACTATTATTTCTCCTACATATGGAATAGCTGAAATTAAATTTGTGATAACTGTTGCTCCTCAAAATGATATTTGTCCTCATGGTAAGACATAACCTAGGAAGGCTGTGGCTATTAAAATTATTAAAATTATTGATCCTGAAATTCATGTTTTTTTTAATTTATATGAACCATAATATAAACCTCGTCCTGTATGCAGATAAATTAGAATAAAAAATAATGAAGCTCCATTAGCGTGTATATTTCGTATTATTCATCCGTAATTAACATCTCGGGTAATATGAATAATTCTGTTAAATGCAGTTGACGTGTGTGACGAGTAGTGTATAGCTAAAAAAATTCCTGTAACGATTTGTATTATTAAGCATATACCTAATAGTGAACCAAAATTTCATCATGTTGAGATATTTGAAGGTGAAGGTAAATCGATAATGAAGTTATTAATTTGAGTTAATTTACGTTTTGATTTGAACATATGTTTTTTTTAGTGGTCCTTCAAATGTATTTGAGATGTTTGTCACTGAGATTATAGTAAGTAATAGTGTTATTATTATCATGATTGTAATATTTATTTTATTTAAGTTAAAAAATTTTGATGTTGATTTAATATATTCTATTTCTGATGGGAATATTTTATTTTGATTAATTGTTTGTGTAATTTCTATTGTTTTATCTCTTAAAATTAAGATTATTATTAATAATAAGCTTACAATTATTAATAAATTTTTATTTTGTTTAAATTTTTCATTTGATGCAATTCTTGATATATATATAAATATAACTATTATTCCTCCAATAATTGTTAAGAATAGGATATAAGAAAATCATGAATTTGAATCATTTGTTGAAATGTAAATTGATATTATTACTGTTTGTAGTATTAATATAGTTCCTAATGAAATTGGGTGTTTTAATATTGGAGTAATAAATGAATTTATAATAATAAATTTTAGAATACAGTAAGTATTTTATTTAAAATATTAGTTTTGGAGACTAAAGATGATTAATTATCTTTGCTGAAGTTTAAAAGATGATTCTAATTTTGGTTTACAAGACCAATGTTTTAATTTAAACTATAAAAACTTATGATTTTAGGATTAACAATTTTTTTTTCTGGTATTATTAGTTTAATTTTTGTTCGTAAACATTATCTTTTATCCCTTTTAAGATTAGAATTTATAATTTTATCTTTATTTTATTTAGTTTTTTTTTTTTTGGGTTTTTTTTTTTTTGAGTTTTACTTTCTTGTTGTTTTTTTGGTTTTAGGAGTTTGTGAGGGGGTTTTAGGTCTTTCTTTGATTGTTTATTTAGTTCGTAAAAATAGTCTTGACTATTTAGATATTATTAGATTATGTTAAAATTTATTTTTTATTTAATTTTTTTGATTCCATTAGGGTTTTTGAATAGGTGATTCATTTTAATTTATAGTTTTTTTTTTTTTTTTTTTTTTTTTTTTTTTTTTTTTTTTTTTTTTTTTTTTTTTTTTTTTTTTTTTTTTTTTTTTTTTTTTTTTTTTTTTTTTTTTTTTTTTTTTTTTTTTTTTTTTTTTTTTTTTTTTTTTTTTTTTGTTAATTGTTTATTTGATTATCATAGAATAATTTCTTATGTATTTGGTTTGGACAGGATTTCTTTTGTGTTTTGTTGTCTTTCTATTTGGATTTGTATTCTTATAGTTTTTTCTATAATTGAAAACAGTTTTTCTTATGGTTCTTATTTTTTTTTAATTTGTTCTATTTTTTTAGTTTTTATATTATTTAATTTATTTTTAGTAATAGATTTTTTTCACTTCTTTTTTTTTTTTGAAGGTAGATTAATTCCTGTATTTTTAATTATTTTTGGTTGAGGGTATCAGCCTGAACGATTAAGAGCAGGATTTTATATAATTTTTTACACTATTTTTGCTTCTTTTCCTTTTTTTTTGTCTATCTTATTTGTTTATTTGAATTTTGGTTCTTTTTCTTTTTTTTTAGATGTAAAGTTTAGTAGAAATTTTTTAATATTTTTTATTTTATTTTCTTTTTTGGTTAAATTTCCTTTATTTGGGTTTCATCTTTGATTACCAAGGGCTCATGTAGAAGCTCCTGTTTGTGGTTCTATAGTTTTGGCCGGTGTTTTGTTGAAGCTTGGTGGTTATGGTTTTTTACGTAGTTTAAGATTTTTGTATTATTTTATTTTCAATTATAGTTTTTTTTTTATTAGTTTAAGTATTTATGGTTGCTTATTAATTAGATTATTTTGTTTAATTCAAAGAGATTTAAAGATGTTGATTGCTTATTCTTCTGTTTGTCATATAAGAATAGTAATTAGTGGTTTATTTACATTGACTTCTTGGGGTGTTTTAGGTTCTTTGGTTTTTATAATAGGTCATGGATTTGTTTCTTCTGGTTTGTTTTACTTGGTTGGTATTATTTATGATCGGTTAGGAAGACGTAGATTTTTTTTAGTAAGGGGTTTAATTAATTTTTTGCCTTCTTTGTCTCTTTTTTGGTTTTTATTTTGTGTCTTGAATATGTCTTGTCCTCCTAGAATTAATTTGTTTTCTGAAATTTGTTTGATATTTAGTTTAATTTTTTGGAGATCTTATACTTTTTTTTTTTTATTTTTTATTTTTTTTTTTTCTGCTTGTTATAGTTTATCAATTTTTTTTTTGACTCAGCATGGTGTTTATTCTTCTTTATTAAAGTTTATTTTTCCTTGCACTGTTCGTGAATATTTTATTTTATTATTACATTTATATCCTGTTTTTTTTCTAATATTTAGAATAAATTTTTTTTTTTTATAAATTTAGTTTATATAAAATTTTGTTTTGTGGTAACAAGGATCTTTTTGAGGGTGAATTTTGGTGTTTATTTTTATGAATATAATTTGGTTTTTTTTTTTTGAATGATTGATTTTTAGAATAAATAGATGTAATTTTTCTTGTATTTTTTTATTTGACTGGGTTTCTTTAATTTTTATGTCTTTTGTTTTTTTGATTTCTGGTTCTGTTCTTTTTTATAGATTAGGTTATATACGTGGTGATTATAATTTAGTTCGTTTTTTTTATCTTGTTTTTTTTTTTATTTTAAGAATAATTTTTTTTATTTTAATACCTGATTTAATTTGTTTACTTTTAGGTTGAGATGGTTTGGGTCTAGTTTCTTATTGTTTAATTATTTATTATAATAATTTTTCTTCTTTGAGTTCTGGATTAGTAACTGTTTTTATAAACCGTTTTGGTGATGTTTTTTTGATTTTGGCTATTGGTTGATTTATTAATTTTGGTTCATGGCATTTTAGTTTATTTCCTTATTTTTTTGATTATGATTGTTTTTATATTGTTTATTTGATTTTGTTTGCTTCTTTTACTAGGAGAGCTCAGTTTCCTTTTTGTTTTTGGTTACCTATAGCAATAGCTGCACCTACTCCTGTTTCTTCTTTGGTTCATTCTTCTACTTTAGTTACTTCTGGTGTTTATTTAATTATTCGTTTTAATTATTATATTTATTCTTTTGATACTTTTTTTTTAATAATTATTTCTTTATTGACTATATTTATTTCTAGTTTGAATGCTTGTGTTGAAAATGATCTTAGGAAAATTATTGCTTTTTCTACTTTAAGACAATTAGGTTTTATATTTTTTGTTCTTTCTTTTGGTTCTTTAACTATTTGTTTTATTCATTTGTTAATTCATGCTGTTTTTAAATCTTTATTATTTCTTTGTTCTGGATTTTTTATTCATTGTTTTTTTGGCAATCAGGATATTCGATTCATAGGTGGTTTAGTAATTCAGTGTCCTTATATTTGTTCTTGTTTTTGTATTTCTTTACTTTGTTTATGTGGATTTCCTTTTTTTTCTGGATTTTATTCTAGGGATTTTGTGGTTGAATTACTTTTATTAATAAATTTAAAGTTTTTTTATTTTTTTTTTTTTTGTTTTTCTGTTTTTTTAACTATTTTTTATAGATTTCGTTTAATATATTATCTTTTTTTTTCTAATTCTTTTTTTTTTCCTTACATTAGATTTGTTTATTGTTTTTATATAAATTTTTCTCTCTTTTTTTTATTTTTTTTTTCTTTATTTGGTGGTTCATTAATTTTTTGATTATTTAGAGATTTTGTGTTTATTATTGATTTTTTAAAGCTTATTCCTTTATTTATTTTTTTTTTTTGTTTGTTTTTTTGTTTAAATCTTTTGGATAATTTATTTTTTTTTTGTAATTTTTTTTTTTTTTATTTTTTTGGTTCCATGTGATTTTTAAATTATTTTTCTACTTTTTTTTTTCTTTCTCGATTTTTTAGGTTTAGATCTTTTAGTTATAGATTAGTGGATGTTGGTTGATTAGAATATTTTGTTTCTGGGGGTTTATTTGGGGTGTTTCGTTGGGTTTCTTATCTTTTTGAATCATTTATTATTAATAGATTTTTTATTTATATAGTTTCTTTTTTTTTTTTTTTTTTGTTTCTTTTCTTAATTTAGTATTTAAGTGCTTAATTTAAAGTATGATGTTGAAAATATCATGATAGTTTTACTCTTAAATATTTATAAAATTTTTTTTATTTTTATATTGAAAATATAATGTTTTTTTTAAACTATATAAATTAAGAATAAAGTGATTTAACACTATAAAGATAGTTAGCGGCTATCTTTTAATTTATTCTTTTAATTGGGTAAACCCATTTTTTCCATTAACAGTGGAATGCTTCTTTTAAGCTAATTAAATGAGTATAGGGTTTTACCCTAAAATTAAGTCGAAATTAATTGTATTATACATATTTATACTCATTAAGAGAAATTGTTTGACAATACTTTTTTCTTGCAAAGAAAATGTTATAATTAACTACCCTCCTTATTTTGTTCATTCTAGTATATTATTATTTCATTCATGTATTAGTCCTATTAGAAGAATAATAATAGTAATAGATCTTGAAATTATTCATTCTTCTATATTTATTATTTTTGTTACTATTATTGGTAAAATTAATGAAATTTCAATGTCAAAAATTAAAAATAAAGTTGCAATTAAGAAGAAGTGTGTTGAAAATGATTTTCGTGGTGATGATATTGGTATAAATCCACATTCAAATGGGGATGTTTTTTCTCGATTAATTTTTGTTTTTTTTGAGATTAATATTGTTATTAATAACAATATTTTTATAATTATTACTACAATTAGTGATGTTGAAAAGATTTTAATTATTCTTTTATTTTTTTTAACCCCTATTGATTGGAAATCAATTATACTTTTTATACTAAAAGAATTATTTACCTCATCAGTAAACTCTTAAATAAAGAAATAATCATACTACATCTACAAAATGTCAATATCATGCTGCTGCTTCAAATCCTAAATGGTGATTTATTGTAAAGTGTATTAATTTTATTCGTAAAAGGCATACAATTAAGAAGGTTGTTCCTACAATAACATGGATTCCGTGAAATCCTGTTGAGATAAAAAATGTAGATCCATAAATTGAATCTGCTATTGAAAATATAGATTGTGAATATTCTCATTTTTGTAAGAAGGTAAAATATACTCCTAGAATAATAGTTAATATGAGTGCTTTAATTGAATTTTTATATTTATTTATTAGAATTGTTTGGTGTGACCATGTTACTGTTACTCCTGATGAAATTAAAATAATAGTGTTTAATAGAGGTACTTCTGTTGGGTTAAATGATTTAATTGACTTGGGTGGTCAATTTATTCCAATTTCAATTGATGGTGATAGACTTGAATGGAAAAATCTTCAGAAGAATGATCTAAAGAATATAATTTCTGATATAATAAATAGAATTATTCCTATTTTAATTCCTGAAATTACTTTATTTGTATGATTTCCTTGATAAGTTGATTCTCGTGTTACGTCTCGTCATCATACAATTGAACATAAAGTAGTTATTAATATTCCTACATTTATAGTAATTATTTCTTTTTTAGTTATTCATATTACTGTTCCTAATAGTATAGTTAAAATATTCATTGATATAATAATTGGTCATGGTCTTTTTGTTACTATATGGAATGGGTGATTTTGTTTCATAAGGAATATCTCTTGAGTATAATGTAATTAGTGTAGAAAATACATATGCTTGAATAATTGAAATTGCTGATTCGAATATTATTAGTATAATTTGTATTGGAAAGATTATTAAAATTATGTTAATTGAGTTGATATTACCTAACAGTGTTATAAGAAGATGACCTGCAATTATATTTGCTGTTAATCGTACAGAAAGTGATACTGGACGAATAATATTTCCTGTAATTTCAATAATAATTATTATTGGTATAATTATAGTAGGTGTTCCTCTTGGTAGTAGGTGCTTAAATATGTAATTTGAAAATTTTATTCATCCGTAAATTATTAATGATAATCATATTGGTAAAGCTAGAGTTATTGAAATACATATATGTCTTGTTGATGTAAATGTATATGGTACTAGACCTAAAATATTATTTGTTAAAATTAACATGAATATTCTTATTGATAGAATTATTATTTCTTTATGGTGGGAATTATTTTTTATTTCTTCTATGATTTTTTCTTCTATTTTTTTAATTAATATATTTCATCGTGATTTTTTTATTCAAAAGTTTATTGGTATAATAATTATTGTTGAAAATAATATTATTCAATTTATTTGTAAAATTTTTGAGGAGGGATCAAATGATGAAAATAAACTAGTTATCATTTTCAATTTGTATTTTTTTTTATTTTTTTTAATTTATCTTTTCTTAATTTTTTTTTATTAAAAAATATTATTGAATTTATTTGATAAATTATAATTGTTGTAATTATTATTATTGTGGTTCATATAACAGGTGATATTTGTGGGATCAAGATGTACAATTTTGTAATTTTTATTTGACAAATAAATGTTTTTTTTAAAACTAACTTCTTTCATTAAGAGTATTCGATTTTACTATAAATTGGTTTAAGAGACCATTACTTTCTTTTCAGTCACTTAATGTTAATTTTTAATTCATTTAATAAAGTTTTTTAAATTTATTCTTTCTATTGTAATAGGTATAAATCTGTGATTTGTTCCACAAATTTCTGAACATTGTCCTATGAAGATACCTGGTTTTTTAATTGAAAATGAAATTTGATTTAGTCGTCCTGGGACTGCATCTATTTTTATTCCTAGTGATGGAATTGTTCATGAATGAATAACATCTGATGACGAAATAATTATTCGTGTTTCTGTTAAAAATGGTAATTTTATTCGGTTATCAACATCTATTAGTCGTATTTTTTTTTTTGTTTCTGGTCTTGTTATATAGGATTCAAATTCGATTTTTTTTTTGTCTGAATATTCATAGGTTCAATATCATTGGTGTCCAATTGTTTTTACTGTAATTGATGGATTGATAATTTCTTCTATAAGGTAAAGAATTTTTAGTGAGGGTAATGCAATTGATACAAGAATAATTGCTGGAGTAATAGTTCATGTAATTTCAGTTAATTGATTTTCTAAAAGTAGACGATTCGAAAATTTATTTTTAATGATTGAGTATATTATAAATATTACAATTGTTGTAATTCTTATAATAATAATTATTGTAAAGTCGTGAAAGAAAATTAGTTGTTCTATAATTGGTCTTGTTGCATTTATTGAATTAATTTTTATTCATGAAGGTATTTCTAAGGAAATTTATTTATAAATGAATTTTAAGTTCATGGCACTATTGTGTGCCTTAGATTAGATATTTTTTAAAATTGTTAATTCATTATAACTGTGTTCTGAGGGTGGAGTATTTGATAATCATTCAATTGATGAAACTGAATTTTTCTTGAAAATTGGTTTTCGTTTGAATATTATTGTTTCTCATATAATAAATATAAATATTATAATTCTAATTGTTGAAATTATTGAACCTACTGATGAAATTGAATTTCATAATATAAATGAATCTGGATAATCAGAGTAACGTCGGGGTATACCAGCTAGTCCCAAGAAGTGTTGTGGGAAGAATGTTATATTTACTCCAATAAATATAATTGAAAATTGAATTTTTAATCATTTTTTATTTATCACTGTTCCAGTAAACAAGGGAAATCAATGAATAATACTTGCTATAATTGTAAATACTGCTCCTATTGATAAAACGTAATGGAAATGAGCTACCACATAGTAGGTATCGTGGATAATAATATCAATTGATGAATTAGCTAAAATTACTCCTGTTAGTCCTCCTACTGTGAATAAAAACACAAATCCTATTGATCAAATTATTTGAGGTGATTTTTTTTTTTGGGTTCCTTGTATTGTTGCTATTCATCTAAAAATTTTAATACCTGTTGGTACTGCAATAATCATAGTAGCTGAAGTAAAATATGCTCGTGTATCAATATCTATCCCTACTGTAAATATATGGTGTGCTCATACAATAAATCCTAAAACACCAATTGAAATTATAGCATAAATTATTCCTAGGTGCCCAAATGTAATATTTTTACCTCTTTCATGTATAATAATATGTGAAATTAACCCGAATCCTGGTAGAATTAAAATGTATACTTCTGGGTGTCCAAAAAATCAAAATAAGTGTTGGTATAGAATAGGGTCACCTCCACCTGATGGATCAAAGAATGATGTATTAAAGTTTCGGTCTATAATTAATATAGTGATGGCACCAGCTAAAACTGGTAAAGAAATTAATAGTAGAATTGCTGTAATCAAAATTGATCAACAGAATAGTGGTGTTTTTTCTATAGATATGTCTTTTGATCGTATATTTAAAATAGTTGAAATAAAGTTAATAGCTCCTATAATTGATCTAATTCCTGCAATATGTAGTGAAAAGATAGTTAAATCTACTGATGGTCCGTAGTGTGCATTTTGGCCTGAAAGAGGTGGGTAAACTGTTCATCCTGTTCCTGCACCTGTACCTGAAATTGATCTTGAAATTAATAGGGAAATTGATATTGGTAGTAGTCAAAATCTTATATTATTTATTCGAGGAAATGCTATGTCTGGTGCACCAATTATTAGTGGAACTAATCAATTACCAAATCCACCAATTATAATAGGTATAACTATAAAAAAGATTATAATAAATGCATGTGAGGTAACTATAGTATTGTAAATTTGGTCATTTTTGATTATTGAACCTGGTTGAGAAAGTTCTATTCGAATAATTATACTTATTATTATACCCAGTAATCCTGCTCATAATCCAAATAAAAAGTATAGAGAACCGATGTCTTTGTGGTTAGTTGAAAAAAGCCATTTTTTCATGAATGAGATGGCTGATTAACGGTGATAGATTGTAAATTTATTTAAGGTTTTTACCTCTCGTTATGTCTTATATTCAATTATGATTTTAAATTGCAAATTTAAAGGTGCTTTATAAGCTAAGGCTTATAAACAGAAATATAATTTCAACTTTGAAGGTTAATAGTTTTTTTAACTTAAATCCTTATATTCTTTTAAATAGAACTATAAGGGGGAGGGTTAATAAGTTAATTGTTATATTATTTTCTTTTTCTGCAATTTCTTTTTTTGTTTTTTTTGTTGTTCTTGCTGTCATTATTATTGTTCTAATCATTTTTATGTAGATAAATATTGACAGAATTGATGAAATAATTATTGATGAAACTATTATAATTGAAATATTAATTATTCTTTGTAAAATAATTCATTTTGGTACAAATCCTAGTATTGGGGGTATACCTCTCATTGACAAAATGTTAATAATTATTCTTAATTTTTTTTTGTTTCTTTTATTTAGTGATTGATTAATAAACATGAAGTTTATTTTTTTTATTCTTTTTATAATTATTACTGTAATTATTGAATAGATAATTATAAATATAATGAATTTTGTTTTTGAAATTATTATTGATATAATTATTCATGGTGAATTTGAAATTGATGAATATGCTATAATTTTTTTTGTTGATAGTTGATTAATGGTTGAAATAGGTCTAGCAATTAGTGACAAAATTATTGGGTATATCATAATGTGGAAATTTATTGTTTGTGAAATTAAAATTGTTGGTGAGATTTTTTGCATTGTGGATATAATAAAGCAGTTTATCCAGGTTATTCTTTGTATTAAATTAGGTATTCAAAGGTGAAATGGTATTATTCCTATTTTTATTAATATTCTTGTTATTAAAATAATTCTTTCATTTAGGGGGGATTCAATGATTGAATTTATTAAAATTGATATTAATATTGTTGATGAGGAAAGTCTTTGAACAATAAAGTATTTTATTGGTTGATCTGTTATTTTTTTTCTTTCTGTTAAAATAGGTAAGAATGAGATTAAATTAATTTCTATTCTTATTCATGAAAACAAAATATTGTTTGATGAAGTTACTATAATGATTGTTGTAATTATAATTCTTATTATTGTCATTTTTGTTAAATTAGTTTTGATTAAAAAGAGAATTTATTTCATGGATGGGGTATGAACCCATAAGCTTTATTTAGCTTATCTTTTTACAATTTAATGTAAGATGCATAAAGAATTTTGACTTCTTTAGACTTAGTTTGATTCTAAGATTTGTATAATGAGAGTGATTAACACTTAATTTATTACATCAAAATAATCCTTTTCTCAGGCATCTCACT